GGTCGGACTCTATTATGGATTTCTGACCACATTCTCCATAGGGCCCTCTTATCTCTTCCTTCTCCGAGCTCAGGTTATGGAAGAAGGAACCGAGAAGAAGGTATCAGCAACAACAGGTTTTATTACGGGACAGCTCATGATGCTCATATCGATCTATTATGCGCCTCTGCATCTAGCATTGGGTAGACCTCATACAATAACTGTCCTAGCTCTCCCCCATCTTTTGTTTCATTTCTTCTGGAACAACCAAAAACACTTTTTTGATTCTAGATCTACTAACAGAAATTCAATGCGTAATCTCAGCATTCAATGTGTATTCCTGAATAATCTCATTTTTCAATTATTCAACTATTTTCTTTTACCAAGTTCAATGTTAGCCAGATTAGTCAACATTTATATGTTTCGATGCAACAACAAGATGTTATTTGTAACAAGTAGTTTTGTTGGTTGGTTAATTGGTCACGTTTTATTCATGAAATGGGTTGGGTTGGTATTAGTCTGGATACGGCAAAATCACTCTATTAGATCTAATCTACTTATTCGATCTAATAAGTACCTTGTGTCAGAAGTGAGAAATTCTATGGCTCGAATCTTTAGTATTTTCTTATTTATTACCTGTGTCTACTATTTAGGCAGAATACCGTCATCCATGGTTCTCAAAGAAACCTCAGTAACGGAAGAAAGGGGGGAAAGCAGAGAAGAAACAGATGTAGAAATAGAAAAAACTTCCGAAACGAAGTGGACTAAAGAGGAACAAGAGGGATCCACCGAAGAAGATCCTTCTCCTTCCCTTTTTTCGGAAGAAAAGGAGGATCCGGACAAAATCGATGAAACGGAAGAGATCCGAGTGAACGGAAAAGAAAAAACAAAGGATGAATTCCACTTTCACTTTAAAGAGACATGCTATCAAAATAGCCCTGTTTATGAAACTTCTTATCTGTATGGGAATCAAGAAACTTCGAAGTTAGAAATACTAAAAAAAAAAGAAAAGATATTAGTAAATACAATAAATATAAGAAAAGATAAATAAGAAATATAAGAAAAGATAAGAGGAAATTCGTCCATTACCTACATATTTTAGTGCTTCTCCTATAAAGAAACTCAGAACACCAACTACATTCGTAATTCCATCAACTATTCGCCTATCAAAAACATGAGAAAATTCCGCTAATCCTCGTATACTGGTAGTTAAAGATGCTTTATAAAAAGAATCTATGTAACCACGATTATATGACCAATTATATATGATATTTATTATCTTTTCTCCTAAAAAAAAAAGTTTTATAGTAGCCTTTTTTTTTAATGAATTCATTAAATTCAAATTTTTGAACGATGAATAAACAGGTTTATATAAAAGAAACGCTATAAATATTCCAAAAAGGGCTATACTGACAGAAAAAGTCGCATTTGTAACAAATTCATACCAATCCACAGAATTAGAAAAATTTTTATGTAAAAGATTTATAGATGAGTTTAACCATTTGGATAATATATCCAAATCTTTTCCTTCTTGAGTAAAAGGAATCCCAATAACTCCAACAAAAAAAGTAAATAAAACCAATAGAAGCAGCGGGAATAACATAGTATTATCTACTTCATGAGGATAGGATAAAGTCTTTGTACTATCAAAAGGGGAAATAGTCATAAAGGGTCTGGTTACATTATCATTAATTCGATATGTGTTTGTCGAAAGAAAAGAAGTACCAGCATTATTCTTGATTGGTAATAAAGTTAATAAACTCATTTGTTTTTTTTTTTTTTTACTTTCTTTACCCCATAAAGAAATGGAATAGGCCAAACTACTTGTTTTTCCACTATAATTTTGAAAGTTAATGTTTAAATATCCCTCAAAAGTTAGTAAATAGATTCGAAACATATAAAATGCTGTTAATCCTGCCGTGGAGCAAGCTAGTATTCCAACAATCTGTGAATACAACCAACTATCATTAAGAATTTCATCTTTAGACCAAAAACAAGCAAGAGGTGGAATACCACATAGAGAAAGTGTCCCTAAAAAAAAAGCAGTTTTTGTAATTGGCACATATTTTATTAAACCACCCATAAGAACCATATTTTGACTTTTATTTGGAGAATATCCAACAATAGGCTCCATTGAATGAATAATTGATCCAGATCCTAAAAACAACAATGCTTTGGAATAAGCATGAGTAATCAAATGAAACAAAGCTGTTCGATAAGACCCCATACCTAAAGCTAACATCATATACCCCAATTGAGACATTGTAGAATAGGCTAAACTTCTTTTAATATCGTTTTGAGCAAGAGCTAAAGTAGCTCCTAATAGTACTGTTATTATACTTAGCAAAGATATGAAATTCATTATGTAAGGTATAACTATAAAAAGGGGAAAAAGCCGAGCTACAAGAAAAATTCCCGCTGCCACCATAGTCGCAGCATGGATAAGAGCTGAAATAGGAGTAGGACCCTCCATAGCATCGGGTAACCATACATGAAGGGGAAATTGAGCAGATTTAGCAACTGCACCAGAAAATAATAGGAAGACACATAAAGTTCCAAATAAAAAATGGACCCCATTAGTAGAAATTAAGTTATTGAATATTTCGAACAAGTCTCGAAATTCGAAACTACCTGTTATCCAATAAAGACCTAAAATTCCTAATAATAAACCAAAATCCCCGATACGGTTAGTTACAAACGCTTTTTGGCAAGCATTTGCGGCAAGGGGTCGTGTGAACCAAAAACCTATTAATAGATAAGAGCACATTCCAACTAATTCCCAAAAAAGATAAATTTGTATCAAATTAGAACTGGTAACTAATCCCAACATAGATGCATTGAAAAAACTCATATAAGCAAAAAATCTCAAGTATCCTTGATCATGAAACATATAATTATCACTATAAATAAGAACCATAACTCCGATAGTAGTGATTAATATTGACATAATAGAAGTAAGTGGATCGATCAAATAGCCAAACTCTAAAGAAAAATCATTATTGATGGTCCAAGACGATATATATTGAGAAATGGAACTCCTATTTATTAGTTGAATAGATAGGTCGGCTGAAAAAACCATAACTATACTTAATAAGAAAACACTATGAAAAGACCACATACGTCGAAGATTTTTTGTTGCCGTCGGAAAAAAGATAAGCCCTAGTCCTATTCCCATAGGAACTGGAAGTGGAAGGAGAGGTATGATCCATGCATATTGATATGTATGTTCCATAAAAATTTTTTTCTTTCAAAATTGTTTCTAATTCACCAGATCCTATCTAATTGTAAAAGAACAAAATCAAGATAGGTAATAACTAAAAAGGTTTTATTCTGAATTATTCTCAGTGTTTTTTCAATACTTCAAATATTCAAATCAAGAAGTGAAAATTGGTCAAATAACATGGAGAACTTCTTTGTGAAAATGGAATACTTCGTTTTTAACTAATGAAAATTTTTAAATTAGGTATATTCTTTCAACTGGGCCTATTAATAGGAAACTTTATATTTAAAATTTTTATTAGGTCAAAGTTGGGTTCGTAAATTAGTCGATGATTTTGATTCCAGGTATAAATGACTAAAATAAACTGAGATCGAAATGGAAGCTTTTTTTTTTTTAGTAACTTAATTCTATCTTTTCACCTATAAAATTTTTTGTCCTTAGTAATATTTTCTGTAATTTTCATATACCTATGATTTTTTTATGAAGTTAGTAGCATATCATCTATGGATAGATAGATAATGAAGAAGAATTCGTTTTGAACAATAGATATCTTTCACATCCTATTATTGAAAAACCTTTTAAATTTTGAATGGCAGTTCCAAAAAAACGTACTTCTCTGGCCAAAAAGCGTATTCATAAAAGGTTGTGGAAAAGGAAGGGATATTGGGCAGCGTTAAAAGCCTTTTCATTAGGCAAATCCCTTTCTACTGGTAATTCAAAAAGTTTTTTTATACCAACACCTAAATAATAAAAGATTCAAATAATCGCAATCGGACAAATGTTAATTTAGTGTAGAATATGACTACGAAATTTTTATTATCTAATGCAATACCTAGTAAAGCGTAATATGGAACTTTTTGACTCTTCTATTCTATATAGTATAAAAAATCCTGAAAGCAATATTTTGTTGCGAAATAAAAATCCCCACCTCGGAAATGATAAAACATAAAACATACTCAAAATAAACTATTTGAAACCTTCTATCTGGTGGGGGTTTTTATTTCCTCCATCTCCCCTTTTCGCACAATCTTTTTTATGATTTCCTAAGATAGGAGATAGCACTTTTTATTTATAAATACAACAATGGAGAGCATAAAAGACCTGAACAAACCTCACTATTAAGTTTATTAAGTTCACTAATTTGGACATTTACTAAAAAAAGTTCCGAACAGTTAATTAACGCATTAAATCTCGACACTTGAATAATAATAGCTTATTATTATTTTAAGTAAGCCGCTATGGTGAAATTGGTAGACACGCTGCTCTTAGGAAGCAGTGCTTGAGCATCTCGGTTCGAATCCGAGTGGCGGCACATTCTCTTCTAAAAGAGATACAATAAGTCCTATAATGAATTCAATTCCGATACCTTATTTTAAAAATGGATATGATATTTTTTACTGTCGAACATATATTAACTCATATTTCTTTTTCCCTTGTTTCAATTGTAATTACAATTTATTTGATAAGCTTAGTAGTCGATGAAATGATAGGACTCGCTAATTCTTCTGAAAGAGGTCTAATAGCTATTTTTTTCTGTATAACAGGATTATTAATTATTCGTTGGATTTATTCACACCATTTTCCATTAAGTGATTTATGTGAATCATTAATTTTCCTTTCGTGGAGTTTCTCGATTATTCATATGTTTCCATATTTAAAAAACAAAAACTTACGCGTAATAACTGCACCAAGTGCTATTTTTACTCAAGGATTTGCCACTTCGAGTCTGTTAACTGAAATGCATCAATCCACAATATTAGTACCTGCTCTGCAATCCCAGTGGTTAATGATGCATGTAAGTATGATGTTATTGGGTTATGCAGCTCTTTTATGTGGATCATTATTATCAGTATCTCTTCTAGTCATTACATTTAGAAAAGATATCAAAATTTTTGCTAAAAGCCATTTATTTTTTACTGAGTTATTTGACTTTGGTCAGATCCAATACATGAATAAAAGAAGGAATATTTTACAAAGCACCTCCTTTGATTCGGCTAAAAATTATTACCGATCACAATTGATTCAACAATTAGATCATTGGAGTTATCGTGTTATTAGTCTAGGGTTTATCTTTTTAACTATAGGGATTCTTTCCGGAGCAGTCTGGGCTAATGAGGCCTGGGGATCATATTGGAATTGGGACCCAAAAGAAACTTGGGCCTTTATTACGTGGACTATATTCGCGATTTATTTACATACTCGAACAAATATAAATATGAAAGTTGCAAATTCTGCAATTGTAGCTTCTATGGGCTTTATTCTAATTTGGATATGCTATTTTGGGGTCAATCTCTTAGGAATAGGGCTACATAGTTATGGTTCGTTTCAATTAACATCTACTTGAATAAAAAAAAAGAATAAAAAAAGGCCTACCGATTAGAGATAGAAAATAGCGTAAATAAAAATCTACGAAATCTTAGTTGAAGTCGTCAAGAGCCGTTTGAATCAATACAATACTTGATTCAAATGGCTCTCACAAAGGCTAAATAGATCCAGTTAAAATTCTTTTTCTATTAATGAGTTAATAAAGTTAATAAGTCAAAAATTTTTATTTTTTATTGTATAACGCACAATCAAAAAATAAATGGATTTTTTTATACAAAAATTATCTATAAAAATATTTACCTAAAATACTTTGAACCTTATCAACTGATAATGAAAACACGAAATCCGGGTAAAGACCAATACCTATTATGGGTAGAACGATGGAGATCGAAACAAATAATTCTCTTGGTCCCGAATCAAAAAAATAGGAATTTAGAACAGTAAATAGCTTGTATCCATAGAACATCTGGCGTGACATAGATAATAAATAAATAGGAGTTAATATCATCCCCATTGCCATTACACAAGTAATTAGTATTTTTGTCATTAAAAGATATTTTTGACTAGTAATTAGTCCAAAAAAGACTATCAATTCCGCAACAAAACCACTCATGCCCGGTAATGCAAGAGAAGCCATCGATAATATACTGAACATGGTGAATATTTTGGGCATTAAGATAGCTATCCCACCCATTTCATCGAGATAAACAAGACGGATTCGATCATAACCCGTTCCTGCCAAGAAAAAAAGCCCAGCACCAATAAAGCCATGAGAAATTATTTGTAAAAGAGCTCCGTTGAGGCCCGTATCAGTAATAGAGCCAATTCCTATAATTATGAAACCCATATGAGATACAGAAGAATAGGCTATTCGTTTTTTTAAATTACGTTGGCCAAGAGATGTTAAAGCTGCATAGATTATCTGGATCGTACCCACTATTATCAACCATGGAGAAAATATCGAATGAGCGCGGGGTAATAATTCCATATTGATCCGAACCAACCCATATGCTCCCATTTTTAATAAAATTCCAGCTAGAAGCATACAAGTACTGTAATGTGCTTCCCCGTGGGTGTCTGGTAACCAAGTATGTAGGGGTAGAATCGGTAACTTGACAGCAAAAGCAATAAGAAATAAAATATAGAATATTATTTCCAATGCCACAGGATAGGATTGATTAGCTAATATTTCAAAATTTAATGTTGGTTCATTGGAACCATATAAACCGATCCCCAGAACTCCCATTAACAGAAAAATGGAACCTCCTGCAGTGTACAAAATAAACTTGGTAGCTGAGTATAGACGTTTCTTTCCTCCCCACAAGGATACAAGTAAATAAACAGGAATTAATTCTAACTCCCACATGATGAAAAAAAGTAAAAGGTCTCGGGAAGAAAATGATCCTATTTGGCCACTATACATTGCTAACATCAAGAAATGGAAAAATCGTGAATCTCGAGTAACTGGCCAAGCTGCTAAAGTAGCTAAAGTAGTAATAAATCCCGTTAATAAAATGGGTCCTATAGAAAGTCCATCTATTCCTAATCTCCAGTAAAAAGAAAAAAAATGTATCCATTTATACTCCTCTGCCAGTTGTATTAAAGGATCGTCGAATCGGAAATGATAACGGAATGCATAGGTCATTAGAAGGAGTTCTAGGATACATATACATATAGTGTACCACCTTATTATTTTATTTCCTTTCTGAGGGAGAAAGAAAATAAAAGAACCTGCAGATATCGGAAAAGCTACAATTAATGTTAACCAAGGAAAAAAGTTCATGGTAAAGATAAGATACACTTAGACCATAAAAAACCCGTACTAAAAAAAAAAAAAGAAATAGAAACTATATATTATTTTGAGCACGGGTTTTTGTCGGTAAAAAATGGATTAGTGCTATTTTTTTGAACGTATCAATAAGCTAGACCCATGCTACGAGTTGTTTCATGCCATAAATAAACTCGAACACTCAAGAAATCCGTTGGACAAGCGGATTCACATCGTTTACAACCAACACAGTCTTCTGTTCGTGGGGCGGATGCTATTTGTTTAGCTTTACACCCGTCCCACGGTATCATTTCTAATACATCTGTGGGGCAGGCTCGAACACATTGAGTACATCCTATACATGTATCATAAATCTTTACTGAATGTGACATTGAATCTCTAAATTTTTGAACGTCATAAATTTTCAATCGAATAAACTTGTACATGAATCATGTATTTAGATATCAGATGAATCAATGATTTACCAAAATTTTTATACAAAATTAATTTATGGATCAGCTTATACAAAAGAATAAAGATACTTTTATTGAGTACATCTTCGTAAACAGGAATATGAACCTATATTTAATATCATACATACTAATTGGACTTACTGAATAACAATTTTTTTATTTGCGTTAATAAAGATTCAAATTTTGGAATGCATATTATTTATTCAACAAATTTGATTGATTGGTGCGAGTTGATTTTCTATTACGATAAATTGAGGAAATAATTGCTGGTCCAATAGCTGCTTCAGCGGCTGCAATAGCTATGACAAAAATGGAGAAAATATCTCCTACTAATTGGCGGCTATCAAAAAAATCAGAAAATGTTACGAAGTTTATATTAACTGCATTTAGGATAAGTTCAAGACACATAAGGGCTCTAACCATATTTCGGCTCGTGATCAATCCATAGATACCGATAGAAAATAAATAGGCACTCAAAACAAGTACATATTCGAGCATCATTGACCGACTCCTTATCAATCTTGATTCATTTCAATATGAACAACAACTCAACTTATTCTATTGACTAGAATCTAAAAAGCACGGAACAAGGACAAAGAAATATATTTCTAATATTGAGAATAGGTAATAGATTGAATTAAAAGCATTTCTTATCTTATCTATGCTATGAACGTTCGAAAGCTTTATTACTGACGAGCTACCGCAATTGCACCTATCAAAGCAAATAAAAGAATTATTGAGATAAACTCAAATGGAAGAAAAAAATCTGTTGATAAATGAATCCCAATTTGTTGACTATTACTTATCAAATCCTGTTCTACAATATGGTTTGATCTTGTAGTCCAAATAATCCCGTACCATGAGGTATCTGGAATAGTAGTAATTAGTGAAACAAAAATACTTGTACAAACCACTGAAGTAACTCCATCTCCAACAGTCCACAACTGGAAATCCTTGTAATATTCTGAGCCATTAATAAACATCACAGCAAATATGATTAAAACATTTATAGCTCCCACATAAATAAGAAGTTGGGCAGCAGCTACAAAATGGGAATTTGATGAAATATAGAATAAGGATATACAAACAAGAACTAATCCCAATGAAAAGGCGGAATAAATTGGATTAGTAAATAATACTACTCCTAGACCTCCTAATATAAGACCTGATCCCAGAAAGATTAAAAGAAAATCATGTATTGGTCCCGGTAAATCCATTATATATAATATAAAATAAGAAATAAAAAAATCGAAATGTTTCATGAACTTATTGATCGGACCAGGAAAAGTAAAATTATCGGGGATATCCATTTTTTTTAATTGAAAGAATAAATGTGTATTGATATAGGTTCAAAAATAGGACCAATATCATTCTTTTTTGAGGTTCAATTCGGCAGTTCCAAAAAAAATTCCTTTATTTAGATCAAAAGACGACATTAGTAATTCTAAATTTTTTATAAAAGGGGGTTTTAGCCATTTTTTATTTGAGGCGCATTCAAAATTGTTCGAATTGTGTAATCGTCAATTAATGCCAATGGTAAACGACCCAAAGCAATTTGATTATAATTCAATTCGTGACGATCATACGTAGAAAGCTCATATTCTTCAGTCATTGATAAACAATTTGTGGGGCAATACTCAACGCAATTACCACAAAATATACAGATTCCAAAATCAATACTGTAATTAAACAATTGTTTCTTTCGGATCCTAGTTTGTAGTTTCCAATCAACAACAGGTAAATTTATAGGGCATACGCGAACACATACTTCACAAGCAATGCATTTATCAAATTCAAAGTGAATTCGACCACGGAAACGTTCTGATGGAATTAATTTCTCATAAGGATATTGAATCGTTACAGGTAAACGATTTGCGTGGGATAAAGTAATCATAAAACCTTGACCGATATACCTTGCAGCTCGTACTGTTTGTTGACCATAATTGATGAAACCAGTTACCATAGGGAACATATCGTGAATAGGTATGAATAATTTGATGATTGTTTCCTTCTCTTGTTTCTTGTTTGAGATAAGTCTACGTATAGACTCGCATGGTTAGAGTGAAAGGAGTTGGGAAGAAGTTGTTAATAATAAATTACCGAGAGAAATAGGTAAAAGAAATTTCCATCCAAGATTTAATAATTGATCCATTCTCAGCCTAGGTAACGTCCATCTTGTTGTAATAGGAATGAACAAAAACAAATAAGTTTTAACTAATGTAATCAAAATACTAATGATTGTTCCAAAGACTCCGCCTGCTTTTTCAAAAAGTTCAGGAACGAATATATATGGAATAGAGAGATTCCAACCGCCCAAGTAAAGAACTATTACAAAAAATGAAGAAACTAATAGATTTAGATAGGACGCAACAAAAAATAAACCAAATTTGATACCTGAATATTCGGTTTGATAACCTGCTACTAATTCTTCTTCTGCTTCTGGTAAATCGAAGGGTAATCTCTCACATTCTGCTAGGGAAGCAATTAGAAAAACGATAAACCCTATCGGTTGACGCCACAAATTCCACCCCCACAAACCATATTTTGACTGTGCTTCAACTATATCAACTGTACTTGAACTATTAGATAATCATAGTCGATGATAACATTACTGTTACTATCGCTATTACAGAACCATACATGAGATTTTCACCTCATACGGCTCCTCTAGGAGCCTAAATAAATTTAAGGACCGGGTTAGTATTTTTTAACGCCATATACTTGTATGTTAGATAGAGTCAAAATATATGGAAAAGCCCCGAATTAGCCCAATGTAATTCCGTCTGCTATAAAAAAAGTATTTCTGAATTAATCTCATCCTTTACTTTTACTTTAATTGTAAAAATTTCCATATTTTTTGAGTAATAACTTAATCCGTCAATAAAATACTCCTTTTAGTAATATATATATAAATATTTCAACCCAGGATTTTCGATTACGAAAAAAGCATTACATACATATTCCATTACTTCATCACTCATTACAGGACTTTTATCCCTCTGAATCTAACTCTATTAAAGAAAGAATAAAAAAGGTCGCTCTTTTTTATTGGAATTGCATTCTTTCTAGTTTGTTCGTTCCTGTTCTTCTTTTTCTTCTTTCTCAAAAACGGAAAAAGGGGGTCTTTTCAAAAAGGATTCTTTCGTTCCTGATAGTTTTTTTTCAGTGGATAGGGGCATACTCTGGATCGGAATCGTGGGAAGTACTACCGGATCATTTCTACCAACTTAAAGCCCCAATGAGTGTTCCTTTTATGCGGAAATGCTTTTTTGTATAATTTGCATAATCTCTATTACTAATCCTTTGTGTACCTTGGTATTTCTAACCACCCACTCATTTTTTATCAACTCACTATTATGGTAATACATACAAACGATAGTGAAAAACCCATAAAGTTGGTTGTTATTTTAAACCCGCTTCAAGTCAGGATGGTCAATCAACCGATCTTGGGATAAACAGTGTGAATTACTTATGTTTACTTATGTTTAATCCTTATACATAGGAAATGAGACTTACTATTTTTACTGCAAATTTCGAAGCTGTTTTCTTTCACTCATAGAACTATCTGATTGTGTTCATCAGTCGGGTTAATGAACAAAAAAAGAAAGCGATTTCTTTAATTCAGACAATTTCTTTCCAACGAAAAGAAAAGGACAATAGGGAAAATGTTTCAACGAATCGCACGTAGAGATATTGATAACACGCATAGAGTTAATGGTATTTCATAACTAATCGATTGAGCAGCAGCCCGTAAACCACCTAAAAAAGAATATTTATTATTTGATCCATATCCTGACATAAGAAGTCCAATTGGAGAAATACTTGAAATGGCAATCCATAAAAAAACACCAATATTGAGATCGGCTAGAACAAAATGATAGCCAAAAGGGATTACTGAATAACTTAATAGAATTGATATGACTGCTATGGATGGTCCGATATTGAATAAATAAGTATCGCCTCTAGATGGAAGAAGATTTTCTTTGAAAAGTAGTTTTGTACCATCTGCTAAAGCTTGGAGAATTCCAAAAGGTCCAGCATATTCAGGTCCAATACGTTGTTGTAGCCCCGCAGCTATTTCTCTTTCTAACCACACAATTACTAGTACACCTATTGTGATTCCTACTATAACAGTCAAAATCGGAATAAGCATCAATATGATCTCATACACATCTTTTAAGGATTCCCATTTTGAAAAAGCATTGATATCTTGTACTTCTGTTCTATCAATTATCATTTCAACGATCAACTTCTCCCATAATGATATCTATACTACCTAGTATCGTCATAATATCAGCCAATTTCATTCTTTTAACTAACTGAGGAAGAATTTGCAAATTGATAAAACCCGGTGGTCGAATTTTCCATCTCCAAGGAAAAATTCGACCATCTCCTAACAGAAAAATTCCCAATTCGCCCTTTGGGGCTTCGACTCTCGCATAAAGTTCTTGTTTCGACAATTCAAAAGTAGGAGAGGTTTTTTTACTAATGAAGCGATATTCAAAATCATTCCATTGGGAATCCCTTACTTTCTCAAAACATCGTATTTCTAAATTCTCATAAGGTCCTCCCGGAATTCCTTCCAAAGCTTGCTGAATAATTTTGATAGATTCCTCAATTTCACTGATCCTTACTAAATAACGAGCTAACGAATCTCCTTCTTTTTGCCATTGGACTTCCCAATCAAATTCGTCATAACACTCATAATGATCAACTTTACGAAGATCCCATTCTATTCCGGACGCTCGTAGCATTGGGCCCGATAAACCCCAATTTAGTGCTTCTTCTCCACTCAAAATTCCTACTCCCTCAACACGTTCTAAAAAAATAGGATTCTGTGTAATAAGTTTTTGATATTCCGAAATTCCGGTTAAAAAATAGTCGCAGAAATCAATGCATTTATCTATCCAACCATGCGGTAAATCAGCGGCAACTCCTCCGATACGAAAAAAATTATGCATCAATCTCATACCAGTAGCAGCTTCGAAGAGATCATATACTAATTCTCGTTCTCGGAAAATGTAGAAGAAGGGAGTTTGTGCACCAATATCTGCCATAAAAGGGCCAAGCCATAATAAATGAGAAGCTATACGACTTAATTCTAACATAATTACTCTAATATAACTGGCTCGTTTAGGTACTTGAATATTCCCTAACTGTTCCGGTGCATTTACGGTTATGGCCTCGGTGAACATAGTAGCCAAATAATCCCAACGAGTTACATAAGGTAAATATTGTATAATTGTTTTATTTTCTGCAATTTTTTCCATTCCTCTGTGTAAATACCCCAATATTGGTTCACAGTCAACAACATCTTCACCATCTAGAGTCATGATGAGTCGAAGAACGCCGTGCATTGATGGGTGTTGAGGTCCCATATTTACTATCATAAGTTCATTTCTTATAATTGGTACATTCATAGGTTGTTCCTTGATTCATTTTTCTAGGAATTGCAGAAAACAAAAAGAAATTCAGCAAAAGTCATGATCCAATAACCAATAAATTGAATTTTAGTTCTTGAAATTAACGAATTTTTGGTTCCCGAATATCCAGTCGATCAATTAATTCTTTATAACGTATTCCATTTTTTTTTGACAAATAAGCCAGCAGTCGTTGACGTTTTCCCAGAATTTTTTTTAGACCTCTCTGAGATAAATAATCTTTTCTGTGCAATTCCAAATGTGAAGTAAGTCTTCGGATTTGCTGCGTGAAATTTACTACTTGAAATTCAACGGCTCCCTTGGTTTCTTCTTTTTTTTCTTGTTTTTGGGAAATAACTGAGGAAACTGAATTCTTTAGCATAAAAGTAAATCCTCTCCAACTTTTTTTGAATATGAATTTTATGGATCAGTAATAATAATGTTGGACATTTGAATTTGGTAGATTTTTTTTTTCGTTCTGGGCTTTTTAATTTGATCAAAATTTGGAAAATCAAATAACCATTAATAATCCAACTCCGTTTTTTATTTGATTCATTCTTTAGATAGAAAAAGGGTGGAACTCAGAACATAAAAGAGAGAAAAAATTAAACTTTAAATAATCAAAAAATTTTGATGAATTATGGATCGAATTGATATATTATTGAATTAGTATTCATGTATTAGAATAGAATATAAGACAATACGTGTCTACGTCTGTTTAGTTTTTTCTGGGCGATATGTTACAGAATAGAAATCAAAATATCCTATCATGCATTTCATACATTTAGAATTGTGAATACATAGGTATTCTTAACATACTGAAAGAACTCCCAGTATTAGTATTAAACCAATAACGATTCATAGAAACTAAATCTTCTAATTGACAAGTCGACCAAAGAAAAAACTTTAATCTATTAAGACGGTTGCTTTCAACCAAAAATGGACCATAAATTTTTACATTGTTTCCGTTGCCAAATACCATATTTAGATCTATACCTTTGGTTTTTTTTGAATTAAAAGAAATTAGAATTCTTAACTCTTTGCGACGGCTTGGCGATAAAATAGTTTCAAGAACAAGTAAACTGGAATTTTTTATGTCTCTATTTCCAAGAATTTTTTGCTCTTTTGCAATGGATTTTGAAAAATCCTTTTTTTCTCGATACCTTGGATTAGGTTGATAATTAGTCTTCTGAAATAATGAAATCCGTATGGTTTGATACATAAGAAATTGTCCAGGATTATTTATAGACATACGAACTGGTTCAATAAAAAATACCCCCCTTTGCATCCATTCTGTAACATACTTATGACTCGGCATTATATCTAGATTTATTGTTCCTCTTTGAATAGCGGATAGAGCGCTTTCTCGTGGATTTCGCAAGCTAAGCAGGAGACAATATACTTTGCTATTTTTCATTATTGTTATATTGAAAAAAAAAGACCATCTCAATTGAACAAGCAAATGACTTGTTAGTACAAAATCGAGGTCTTCCTCTGTATTGCTTTCGTTTATACGTTTTTTTATGTCTGATTCCACACTATAGTCTAAAAAATCACCATAGTCTGAAACATCTTTTTCTTGGTTTAAGAGAACAGATCCAAGATTCCATTTTTGCTTTAGAGTGATATTCTTTTTTTCACTCAAACTTTTCTTTTCATTAAAATTTAAAAGAAGTGATTGGATTGGTATGCTCCACAGTTTTAATTTATATACATTATAAAGCAGTATCAATTCTGGTAAGAACCAAAGTTCTTTATTCAAAATAGGAAATTCTTCGTTCATTCCCAGCCAATCGAAAAAGCTTTGAATCCTTGGGTGGGTTTGCTCAGTTTGGCGAGTCGTCAAATCAAAAAGACCCCTCTTATCGATTTGTTCAATTAGTTGATAATTACTTATCTTAGTATTCTTGGTATTAGTCTGGATCCAGGCTTCAATATTGACCCTTTTTCTAAGACACAACTGGATAATTCTGTAATAAAAAACAGATTTATCCATATCTGTAATAGCTTTTTCGCCTAAAGAAGTGTTATCTCCTAGCGTAAAAAGTTTTCTTTTATTTGTGTTGTAATTATAGGATATTTTTTTGTTATTGTTTACCTGTGATGGTAAAAAAAAAATAGATGAGTTCTTCTTATTTTCAGAATTAATAGATTTATATGATAAGAGATCATATCGAGAATTTTTTTTAAAATTCCCTTTGTGATTTGATAATGAGTTTAATCCATAATCATTAATTTCCTTTTTGTAACGAATTAACCCATCGTTTTCATATAAATCCCCTTTTGATAAATCCTTATTTTCATTTTGGCTTATAGAGGGGCTATTTTTGTTCTTTTTCCATTTTTTTGGTACCAATCCAGACCATCTAATATGAGATATATTATATTGATAATGATTCTGTAACCAGCTTTTCCATTCATTTATTCCATAAGTAAGAAGTTTATTATCTGTTAATTCCGAATCAAATATTCCTTGTACTCCAAAATCATCCGTTATTTTATCTTTAAGAAAAAGAGCTGTTTCATGATATTGACGTGCAGATCTTAATCTTAAGTTGTATAAGTTAAAAATGCGGCTTTGTGATAATTTATACCCTACAAAGGCTTGTGATAAAGAGGATAAGTCAAAAAACAATTTTGAATTTTTATTACTAATATAAAAAGAGGACTGTCTAAAGTTTCTAAAGTCAATTTTGGTTTCTTTTTTATTTACTTCATTATTGCACGTGTACTTATCCATTTTTTTTTTTTTTGATTCAAAATAAAAAAAAAGTTGTCCCTTGATCCTTATTATATTAATAACTAGGACGATAGCAATGTATATTCTTTCAATAAAAAATTTTATAAAATACTGTGAGTTAAAGATTAATCGAGTCAGTCGGTTTTTTACTATTTGACAAATAATTTGTATTTTTTTTAATTCTAATCTTTTTATGCCATGCCGCTTTTTGTTAAACCTGTTATTTATCTCAGGAGTTCTAAATTTTTTTTTCTTGTCTTTTATTATTTTTTCTAGTTGATTTCTGATTGTACTTGCTCTAATAGTCATATCTTGCATTTTTTTTTCTGTTAGCGAATGTTTTGTCCAATTTTTCGATCGAGTTGGAATGGGCGATTCGTGAATTATTTGATTATTTTTTATCAAATCTTTGTCATTTTTAGTTTCACCCCCTTCATCTAGCTCGCTCAACCCAAATAAAAAAATTCTGCTTTTTTTTGAGGGGTTGTTTATTAGTCTGTTTAGAACTAGACCACTTTTGTTAATCCAGTTTTTTAGTTCTTTTAACATTTTGAAAATAAAAAAAAAAATTGTTTTTAATTTTCTCATTTTTTTTATGAGTTCTTTAAAAATGGGTACAAAAAAGGAAGGCTCTTTTTGGGGCGAACCAAAAGGCTGTTTGGTTGTCCTCCCCCACACAGTTAAAAAACGAATTTTTTTTTTTATTTTCAATCGACCCATTTGAGGGAATTCAGGTTTCGATCTATGCCAAGGTTTCAGATAGAAAGGAAATAGGATCTTTATCTGAATACCTTCACTTAACCAGTTTTTCGGCAAGTCTTTTTCGGATAGTTCAACACCACTATAAGTGCATTTAACATGCGTTTCCTTATTCCAATTTTCGAAATCCTCGGACCATTCGGGAAATTGAAATAATAAGATACGGCCAATATTTTTAGCTATTATCAATGAGGGTAATATAATATATTTCCTAAGAATTGATTTTATTATTAATATACAACTCCTTGTTACTTGAGGAGTTAGAATACCATCCGGAGGTTCCTCCGCTATTTCGATCCCTATTGTTGCTTCTCTTTTATACTTCTCATTTTTTTCTTTTTTTTCTGAAAGTTCAAATTCTTTAGTTTTTTTCATCCAATTTCGGAAACTGAGTTTAATCAGGCCAGAGATATCAAAATAAGAAAGGATTGATTTCTCGAGTCTGTACAAAAAAAGTGGGGAATGTACATTTGCTTGAGACAGTTTTAAAATCGGTATTTTACGCCTTTGAGCTCGTATAGAGCCCATGATTATATTTCGACGAAAATCCGATTCTTCTGCATACTGCATCAAATAAAACTCCTCTGGTTCTGCTTCGTAATTAGTATAAGTAGGCTCATTTATAGTAAAAACCACTGAAAATCTTGCTTTTCTTGACCGCATTCCAGGGTCCTCTAATACGGCTGCTTCGTATTCTCCTTCTTGCCGTTCAAACTCGTCAATTAATTTGTATGACCGTCGAGGTATTTTTTTATTAATTCCCTTTATTCCCACTGATAATGTTTTTAGTTTTTTATCATACATATTCATTATCTC